GACACTCCACTACCTATGGACGTACCGAAGCTAATCCCTCATCCTGTTTCTGAGCAAAGACCAATCAAAGGTAATTCCTATTTGCTTACTTGATAGAATAAGGAGCAATAGTCTTTAAATCCGAAGGTTTCATCTCTTTAAAAAGGAAGGGGATAATGAAAGACTCAGTAACCTGGGATTAGGCCCTCTTCATGACCAATGAGTCTCGAGCCTTTAGGCAACCCATACGAGTCAGAGTTCCAAGCAATAGAAAAGCTCATTCCTATGTAGTCGAATCTCCTGCTTTTACCTAAGCATCCGCCACCGAAGAGTTTGCTGTCGGAGGAGTCTGCCATTGCTGAATCGCTCGCTGACGCCTCAACAGATGCTCTCTTGCTGATCCGGGTTCTCTTGCTCAATCGTCGGCTATAGCCATAAACATAAATAAAAAAGTAGGCTTACCGCTCCATCCGGAAGTTTAAGCTTAGCCGGGGAAGTTCCCTAAATCCAATGCCAAAGACTTCTATAGCGCGCGCTTTGGCACGTTAAGCCAATCAACGTGATAGGGAGAGAGGAAAGAAAACTATGCGTTCAAGTTCCGAACCCAAAATGAAACACTTTTCCTACAGGCAAGGGGTTCCTATCAAAAGCCGGCCTACCAACAACTAGGGTTCGACGTAAAAAGAGGACCCAATCCCATTCCGGACGTAGGATTGGCTTGAGAAAGCAAGACTAGAAGAAAGAGATTGTGTTATAAAGGAGTAGACTGATTATCAAAGCTCGCACGGGAATCGAGTACTTCTTAAGCGGGAAGTCTTGTTTAGTACAAGAGTAGGATCCAGTAGGGTTATAATCTTAGTTAGCAGTCTAGGGCGATGTTTTACTACGAAAATAGGAGGGAATGCGATGCTTCTTTGCCCGATAGATGCGGAGAATCAAATCAGGGGTCAGCGCTAGAATAAGAGGGAATAGGCAGATCGAACGAATGGTAGCAAGCCAAGCGAAGTGATCCCAGGGAATGAAGGAGATAGGTCTCACGAGAAAGCATGAAGCGAGGGGCTAAATCTCATATAGAAGAGAAGGATCCGCCCCTTCCCTCACAGCTCCCTCTAGCCAAAGGAAATACTTGCATTCAGCTCCAAGCGAGAAAAGGATTGGCTTGAAAACAGCAAGAGACATTTTTCTAAGTCAGAATGGAACGAATATGACAAGAAGATCGATCCCGTATGGAGCCATCGTCACAGTATGTCAAGAAACCTACCTTTCCAGAGGGTTTTGCAGACAAGCGCTTCAGGATCTTAATTACGGATTTTCTGCTGCCCAACAGACTTTGCTGTGCAACACCATAGCTGTCTCGTAGGCACCCTTTTCTTCAAGTCCGGAGACTGGAGCTTTGATAGGAAGTGGACAAAGTCTACCTAGGCTCGTTGGAGTGAGCAACTCTCCAGATCTATTTTCAACTGCCATATCAAAACGGTGCGCTTTCTATGCTTATATACATACGATTTTGAAATCCAAAGCTTGGTTGGTGAAGGGAACAAGTACTTCCCGCTTAAGAAGTCGAGTGAACGGCACTCCGGTCAGGAGGGCGGAGCCCCATAAAGGGTGAAGAGCGAAGCAAAGGTCTATCCTGTAGACTGCTTTCTTAGTTCTCAAAGCTGCTTTCTCTTTCTGGCTGCTATATGTCTAAACAGGATAGGGTTTATGAACGTTACAGAGACACTGCACTAGATGCGCATGAGGGAATGAATTGAGACTACCACACACGAATCCCATACCTTCTTTCATGATGTAGTTGCTTATCCTTAGTAGGACGTATTGCGATAGAGCTTTCTCTAGTAGCAGTAGAGAAACTGCACTGTGGAAGTTCAACGGAGAGAATTTTTTGATCTTAATGATGAGAGTATGAAAGTTAGATCGGGTCTATGCCTCAGCATATTCTTAGTCTAAAAAAGAGGAGTTGAAGAGCTCTTTCTGAAGACGAAGTCTTTTAGTTCTCAATCCTATATATGTTTATGAACCTCTCTTTCTCTTAGTAAGCTATTCACTAGTTGAACGATGTCCTATTCAACATTCCACGGGTAGGTCTTGAAAAGGCACCTATTGAGGTGGGCTAGCTAGTTTTTACTTTCATTTTTATGTTTATGGGTTGAATGACCAATTCAAGTATGATCTTCTTTCTTTTATGCAACGCGCGAGACCCTTTGAGGGCTAGAGAAAGCTCTTTCATCGAATTCACCTATATGTTTTAGTTTTATAGATTTTTTTTCATGTTTGCTGTCCTTCCTCGCTTGAGGCGCCTCGGGGAATATACTTTTTATTCTTGTACGTTCTCTCTCTTCCCTCCGATTCACCTATCGGCCTATCTTTGTTTCCCACCTCGGATGCTCTTATAATGCACATCTTCCTTCATGCCCCAAGAGCTGGAAGGCCAGTAATCACCTCTTGTCATCTGGCTAACAATCTGAAGCTGGGCTTATCGATCGAATGCAAATGGTGAATTCTTCTTAACGGAAGTCTTTCTTTGATTGTTCTTTTCGGTTCTTTAAGTCAATAAGGGAATGAACATAGGTCATAAGCCCATTCTGTCTTTCACCTTCGAAGAGTGAAATGATCATTCAAAGCAGACTAAAGGCATAGGGCAAAGGAGCTTATAAGGGTGAGGGTGGCGGAGGGAAGTAGTAAGGTATGAAATCACTTAGATAGAAGCATGTTGGATGACGGAACGATGACTTAATGCAACAATTATGGATTTTTTACCTTCATCCAACGAACCATGGGATTGAAAAAAGCATGATCCGAATGCGAGCGTTGTTCCAGAGGAAATTCCTGTTGCTAGTGACTCGAGACCAGTGGAGTCGCCGAGATCGAGTTCACGAAGCCAACCGAGTTGCTCATGGGAACCTTATCCGCGGTAGGGCAGTTGATTGAAAAAAGAAGTCCACTTTCAAGATTAGGTAAGTGTTAAGTGTACTTGAGTAATAGTCTGAACTGAAGGAAATAGTGGGCGTACTTTCTTACCTGTCAAAATTCTGAGAGGGTTCGTGGAGAATGCTATGGATTCGAGCTTTCTTTTCCTCTCGGTACTTAAATCTTCTTCTAAAACTTCTATCATTCCTGTTTCCTTTGTTCTGCCGACTACATTGATTGGATAGATACCGTTGGGCCCGCCTAAGCACTAAGTATACCGATTATCCTACAAAGCAAGCCATTGAATTGCCTTTGGGTGTCCTACCCATTTTTATATATCTTATTCTCACTTTGTTATATTGCTCTTTCTCGATTTTATTCCGGTGTGCTAGACCTCATTCTCTTTGATACGCTTATTCAATTCTTTCTTACGAAAGAAACCTTACTTTAATTCGATGAGGAGAATGGGAATAAGGAGCGGGTACGGGAGCTTGACCAGGAACAAGATAACGAGAAGTGGATTTGCCTGGTAGGGCCGATAGTAGTACACTGTGTGGGACGGAGTAAGGGATTACCGACTACTCTCTTCTTCCATTAGGTCTTTTTGTTCTCTTTATCATGTGGACCCCTTAGACAATAGAGTCTGACTGTAACAACTAACACTTTTCTGTACCATCTCAGCCTTGCCCCTATATTCTTTTTGTCAGGGCACGCCTTGATAGCTGTTAGAAGAAATCGTACATGAAACCGGTCGTACTATTCCCAACCTTTTTTGAACCTTTCTTCTCTTACGAGATTTCTATTATTCGATTCAGCTTGAAAAGAAAGATCAAGCCTATAAGAGCTCTTCATCATGCTCAAAAGAAGAACTGAGAGTGATTGACCTCTCACTCACGGCGCACTTTTCAATATCTGCGTTTATTAGCTCCTTATCCACTTCTAGTTGCAGTTACACTAACGAAATCACGACTTCCTCGACGAAACTCTGATGAGAAGAAAAAAAAGAATCTCTGGGAATGCATCAACAACATGGTGGTGGTGGGACCTAGAGAAGTGAGAAGAATCGGACAAAGTAAGCGTTGTTATCCCAAGTATCTGACAGCGCTCAACCCGAGTCAAAGTCTAAGGCGTCCTTTCATTGTTGCCGATATAGATTCTCTTCTTATATACAATATATATGTACCTTACGCAACTTCTACTTCTCACGATTCGATGGTATAATATTATTGATAAATTTAGCAACTCATGGCATGGTGTGAAGTACACGTTTATACCTCTTATGAGGAACAATAGGCTATACGAGTTATCTGTCTATCGTGGAAAGAAGCTCTTATTCTGTCTAAGGGATTCATTAACACTGCTCCCGGCTAGTCTTAATAACTTAGCCATAAATCTCTGTCCTGAATTAGGATCAAAAGGATCTATCCCACATGACGAAGTAGAAGTGTCGAATCTGATTCCTTTCCGATCTAAATTGTTCAATTATATGAAACAGGATATCCTTCTATTAGCATTAGGCGGTGTGATGTCTAAGGCTCAAGATATCTATTGGGCTCTGTACAAAGTGGATATCGTGACTAAATTTACCTTGTCTTCGCTAGCTCTCTCTATTTTTCGTACGAACTATTATGATCCTAAGACTTTTCCTATACCTGGGGGTAAGCCTGTCTGGCATGGTAAATTGGAAGGTCAGGATTTAGACAACTTGTATGGATTTATTGACGCTTACGTTGACCTTGTTACGCCGTGCGCTCTTCGCCTTCTAGGCTAGCAAGCCAAAGACAGAAAGGAAGGGCTGAAAGTCCCAGCACTAGAAAGAGAAATAGGAGCATCCAATGAACACCGGGAGAGGAGTAGACTGCGGAAAGACATACCAGGGAACAAGCAAGCAAGCAAGAAAGTCAGCTCAGTCTCTTCTTTCTGATAGGAGTTCGCATCTTAGTAGAAGATAAGGAGTTCTCGGGTGGGAATGCTTGTTGACTCAGTCTCTGATTCCAATAAGCGACTCGGAACTCTGCTCGCGGTTAGCTGATAATGTTCTTGCTTCTTGTCAGTTAGCTCTCATTAGCTCGAAAGGGATTCGAAGGTATAATATCATATAGTATGACAACGGAACCATTAGCATAGATAGAGGAGTTCCTTATTCCAGTACTAGGGCGAAGGTGGCGAATGGCATAACTACTTCTTTCTCTTTTTACGGGTAGAATCCGCTATTTTTGAATAAGCCCAGAGTGAAGGAGTTTTTTCCGGAGAAAGCCCAAGAGATGAGGAATCCGAGAAAGCTTCTCTTCTGCCTACCAAAGACAGAGGGTCAGGTGCTGTCTGATCTCCTTTGTGATATCTCTTCTTTTGGCTGCAGCTACAGCTAGTAGGAAGAGTCAAAACTCTTAGGAATCTTAGTTTGCTTCCTTTCTTCCGTCCCTTGGGACCGCTCTTTGGTACTTAAACTCTTTACCTGATTCTCGTCTTGTAACCTGGGGTCAATCAGCCCAATCCCTGGCCTCTTTTGAAGGATTTCCTGAGATTTCAATATAGTCCTTGAAGTCAAACCGAAGACGATGTTACTGATGTAAATCTTTATCCGGCTTCTGCTTAAGTGCTATTCCCTCTCAGCTTCAAAAGGGCCTTTCCCCGAGGAGAGGACAGGGCTTCCAATCTGGTATCGCAGAGTTCGTGGATCTTCTTCTTACTAGTGGTTACTCTGATCGATCCGGTCGATCTGCTACGTTCCCCTTTCTTCTGTCGTGTCTTTTGGGGCCTTTAGTTGGGGTTTGTGACTGTCCAACTACTTATCTTCCAATAGAGGGCATCTCCGACAAAGCAAAAGCAGCGGTTCAAAATCCTTACCTTTCCATAGCGGAAGTGATGCGATGATCGATTGTGCTGTCATAGCGCTTGAAGGGGACCTTCTTCACAAGATTCCAGCTCGAGCGAGGAATCCAAATTTTAGCATCAAAGAGAGGAACTAGCAGACCAGGATAGGCAACTAAAGAAAGAGCGAACTAACTAAGCTAGTGCTGATGCCTCTGAGAGATTATAGGACCGAGAAGCTTTACTTACACAGAATTGTTGAAGAGCACAGCAGAGAGCTCAATCCATTTTCGGAGATCACTTGTAAGTATGGTCAGGAAGATCCAAATCATTTGGAGCAGGATCTGTAGAAAAAGCATCGTCTGGTGAAGCACCTGAATCCACGGGGGCAGTCTCAACTACTTTACGTCGAGTATATACCTGTCAATCAGGACGAGGCAGACGATGCTTGGGACTAAATAGAGGAGGTGTAGTCTCACTGGTTCTTCTCCGTAATCGTAATGTACAGGTCCAAGTATGCGCTATTCCCTCCTATTCGATGCTCTCCTTGGCCTTTTCTCATCCTTCTCGTACGGGACTAGAGCGAGCTGGCTAAGAAGCATCTTCTGCTTTCTTTGCATTTGGCATTTGTCCTTCAAAAAGCCCTTCTTGCAAAGAGCTAGCTTATTCGTTCTAACCTTCTTCTTCACGTCCGGTAATGCCACTCTAAAAGCCCCTATTATTCATGAGAACATCTGCGTCTTATTGCTGCAGATTCGAGAAGAGTAAGATCGGATTCAATAGCAAAGGATTCTAAATCTTCCCTTCTACTGCCACCAGTGCTTCCTTACTCTAACTTTTAAGTAGTAAACTACCTTTTCTCGACAGATGGTTGATTCAGGGGAGCTGTAGAAAGACCATATCCCGACATCAGGCATATTCTTGAAGCAGCCTTTTTCTATCGCGATACCTTGGACTTTGAGATGAGAAAGGGCGTTGGCTTTCACCAAACTTGGCCCGAGATCTTCTTTTCAAAGTTTCTTTTAATTAATTTACCTCGTGAAAGTGCACAACTTTTTAAATATTTCTGTGTGAATAAGGGAATTTTTCGATTCCTGGAAAACGTATGTGACCAAGTCGTCAGTATGCACCCCTAATATAGCAGTTCTTCTTTCAACCTTCATTCTGTTAACTGCCCCTTATAAAAAAAATGCAGGTTTATTATCAGTATGAAAACTCACCCTCTTACTTACCTAGTAAGTAAAGTCGTCGGTACTTCACTGATCTCCTAGGCTGACCGCCTACCTTTCGTATTCCATTATCTATAGAATAAGAGAAGAACTCATTCGGCATTGCCTCTTTATTCCGCATCTACTAAAAAAAAAGAGTAGCTTACTAAAAGTTAGCTGCCAAGAAACTTCGATTCCGTTCAAGTGCAAAAATCCCTGGTATTTCGAGGACTAAGGTAAAGGACTTTTCTCGGAAAGATATAGTTTACAAGATCGATCCTTAACTCACTGATCGGAGTACACCCTTCCGCTGCCCACTAACCTAGGTGGGATACTCTCAACCTTTCTTAAATGGAAAGTCCCACAACAGCTTATGGGAGATCTTCATGATCTGTTCCATTACTGTTGACGTTAAAGCCCTAGTCAACTACTGTTGACCGGGAAAGCCCAAGAGGCGAAGTCAATACATTCGAGAGGAAAGGAAGGGGCATCCATGCCCCTTTTGAGGCTACTAGTCAAGAGACAAAGGTTAATATGGATGAAATCTAAAGGACCAATCCATTCAGTTCTACTCCTATGCATGCTTCCGCGGGCAGGTGAGATGTAATTGAAGGGCTACTAATCAGCCTTTGCAGACCAGAAGATAGATCGATTCAAACTTCTTCAAGACTTTTGAATGATATTCTACAGGGCTTTTACTCTACCTCAAGGGGTATGTTTAGTGGAGGCCTTATAGCAATTCCTATACAATACAGTCCAGGAGAAAGAAAAAGATGACAGCAGTAGTGCATTGTTTGAGGGTTTGGAGGCACTATCCGCTTGGCAGTCCATTTTTGGTCAAGACAACCAATGTAGCTACAAGCGACTTCTTCCAGACCCAAAAGAAGTTGTCACCAAAGCAAAGAAAGGGCTACTTAACAAAAAGGGAAGAAATGCATAAGAAAAGGCAGGCCCCTTACTCCTAATATAATAAGGGTGCTGGGGAAGGTTGGAACAACGGCATGTATAAATGTAAATTTAGTAAGATCCTCATTCTCCCCATTCTCTCTCTCTCTAGAACCTTAGATTTATATGCTTTCCCCAGAGCTGTTATGTTCATATGCTTGCCATGAGAAGGGACTTGTTGCTTGAGCGGGGTGGCGTGCCTTATGTTACGGGAACCCGACTTAATGAGAAGTGAAAGATAAAAGACTAAGTCGGTTAGCGGAGTGAAGCTCTAAGGCTGAAGCTGAAGAATCGCCCCTCTATTCCAAAAATTTGGATGAGGCATTCACAATCAAGGATCTGGGAAAGATGAGAGATTTTCTTGGTATAGAAGTTGCAAGAGGAAACAAAGGGAGTGAAACTTTCAACTGATCAAGGTGAAGTTTTGGTACCAGTAGTCCCATTCCTTGAGAGCAGGTAACTTGAGATTTTAGGCCAGAAAGTGGTGGTCTAGCTCCTTCCCCTGCTTTGTAGCTTTCCATTAGCTACCCCTCTGCTTTATTGTGAACTAGCTTTCTAGCTTAGAAAAGAGGATATACTGCTTTGGACCCTCATATGGCCAGTCACCCACGAGGGTGGTTTCTCGTTCGAAATTGACTAGTTCAAATGGTTCATCCAGGTAAACTCGTCAATTGGTCTTTGACCTCTCCCATGTTGTTGATTGGTATACCCTTCGTTTAGGAAATGACTTAGAGTCAAGCCATCTCGCTCAACCTTACTCAACCTCTATAAAAAAAGCCCTTGCTGAACTAGATTCCCTGCTAGCGAGAGCGGCATAAAGGAGCACAAACAGGGGTTTTTTTAAAATGAACAGATAAGCTAACGCACTACTGATTTTCTGCCTACTAGCAATGCAACTACTCCTGATAAATACTCAAACTGAACTAGTTTCTCTCTCTTCCTTGCTTGTAAAAAGTCAAAAAACAGATTAATCGCCGACGCCTATACTTGAATTTAGAAAGGATTCCCAATTCATGGTTACTTGGGGCGTTTTGTGAAAGTAAAGATCGAGGTTTAAGCCAATTCCTTTATGAGTCTTATTCCTTATAGTCACAACTGTGAACCAAACTTCAAGCACAACTGTGAAGCAAACTTCATGATTCGCTTTTTTCTTTCATACTTTCTATTTAGAGCTCAATTACATCGAGCCTCGCGTCGGGTCTAATGTTAGCATAAATAACAGAAAATAACCAGGATTGGGAAGAGCAAATCCCCTTCATTCCCGCATGGATCTCCTTCTCCGTCTTTCGTATTCGTAGTAAGGGCATCGGATGTAGTTCATGCTTTCCCGGCTTTCCAGTCTCTTTGCTCTTTGCTAGCCTTCTAATCGCATCAGCCTTTACAGCAGCCTAATTCTTCTCCCCTTAAACGAGTACTGTATTGATTTTCATTTCTTTCTCAGTCTTGGATGTCTTGCTTTCTGTGAGTCTTTCATTCCTTCCTCGGATGAAGTTGGTGTAATCTAATAGCCCCAGGAGGGAACAATGCCTATGTCCGGAAGTGGTCCATCCCGCATTCTTAGTTAACCCATTCCCGAGTGGCTTTATTATTCGGATGAGTGTCTATTTCTTTTGTCTTGAGACTGTTTCACTCCTCCAGTGAGATAAGGGTTGAATTCCCTTTTTTGGTTTTCTCTCTTCCTTGAGCTCTTCTTATAGTTCTAGCACGGCCCTATCGCTTATGGCCTAAAAAGTATCTCTCAGCCCAAGGTACTATCCTCTAGTCCGTCTTGTAGGAAATAACGTATGTAAGTCAAGCACTATCTTCATTCTATCTTTTAGTCTAGTTGGTAGCAATCTAAGGATTCGCAGCTCTCCAAAGGTAGGTTAATCAGTATATCCCGATTCCCGCTACGCACCTTGCTTTCGATTAGGGGTCCCTGCCCTCCATTCTCTCAAGTACTTCCCCGCTTCCTCTGCTTGCTTTCATGTAGTTTATTGCGGCTAGACTGGATTTCTTCTTGTCTTTACTTTTTTTTCTATTCGTTGAGGTACTTTTCACTCTTTTGAGGATGTAACAAGTCCTTCTTTCCACTCCGCTAGCAGTCCATGTCTAACAGTCTTCGAAGCCGTATCAGGGCCAATTCCCTTTCTTTGAGATTAAGACTCGGGTGAGAGGGAAGGAATTAGGTTGCAGGGGAGCCCCATTCGCGATCGTCTTTGTAGGAGAAGCCCTTGAAAAATTTTCCGATTACCTTACCTGCTGCCCGGGGACAATTCCTTTGTATCGAGGGGCTTTCTTTCCTTCCTAGGTCTATTCCTTCTCTCCGACTATTCGGTATGTCCGCCCAGTCATAAAAGCTTTTCCTTGAGACTGAGAGTAAGCACCAGCGGGAGAATCTTCCTTCCTCTTTCATTATGTTGCCCTGGGACACATTCCTTCGACCGTGGTAGAAAGGTAAAGAGATATGAGAGTGAGGCTAGCTTTTGGCATCCCCTAAGCCCTAAGAGAATGGATGTGCTTAGACGACTCTTGGAACTCGTCTTTACGCCCTTCGTTCAAAATTCCGGTTAAAAAAAAGACTTAAGAGCAAAGTTCGAAAGAAAGAAGGAGAGAGAATCTTACCCTCCCACAGACCAGCTCCATGCTCAGCTAAGCTCGCAACAAATGAAATAAAAAGAGTGAAATCATATATTATATGATTGCCGGCGGTCCATCGTGCTTGCGGGTTCGGTTGTGCTTCTAGCAAGTTAATCACTTCGTTGACACACGTAAAGCTTTGCAGCCCTCCCTGCGGTTTCCAGTTTAGTTTGTCTACTTCCCTTCCAAACGACGATGAGGCTAAGCGAACAAAGTCTAACCTTAAGAGGGGGATTGATCCTACTTATATATATTTTACCATATATGCATGCCGTTCTTCCTTCCCTTCCTTAGAAGGTCTCTTTTCATTTCATGAAACCGCAGCTATTGAATCTGCTGAAAAGTCAGTAGTACTTTGATTGGACCGGGAATGGGAATTCTTTTTCTAACCTAAGAGAATCCAGAGCCAATTCAGCCAATTGGGATTATACGCTAGATGATACGAATCCTAGGCTTGCAGCGCATTCTCGAAGAGCTAATTCTTGCAAAGAGAAAGTTAGGCAGAAGGGGTCGTCAGTCTTCATCGCCCACGAGCATTGGGCCAAGAGTCAGTCTAGCTCTCGCTCGTGTCCAATTTCCTTATCCTTTATTTAGGGGCGTAGTAGGCACTATGTCTTTTTTGGCATGCGGACCCTCTTGTGAGACTCACGAAATGGAAGCTAAATGAAAATCGGAACTTACCTTCTTACAGGATCCTTAAGGTACTGTGGACTCTTGCACCTTTCTCTTTATCTAATGAAATTGTCTCCGTATCAGCTACCAGGAAGGGTTTCCTATTTTGACTTTTAGATTGCCCAGATGGGATATAGGTTGGATACTTTTTATTTCGGTGTCTGATCTTTTTAGTACTGATAGGATCAATTGATTTGATGGAATCAAATGTTTCAAGGAATCATACAGGAGACTTCCTAACTACGGTTACAGGCCTATCTAGAGGCCAGACATCCAGCAGGGAAATGCTGCGACTGAACTCATTAGGACTAAGGAAGTAATGAACTAACATACTAATGAATGCAGCTCTTCCGATACCACGGACATGTTGCTACCTGCCGGATCTGCTTGACTTGAGTGAGAGCTCTCTATAAAAGAGCTCGGACGATTAAGACCTACTTCGACTGAAAGAGTATACTTGATTGTAGTTCCTGCTGTTAAAGAGAAAACTAGTTAACCAAACCCTTTCTTGTTCTCTTGTTCCCTATCTTACTGATTATCATACCCCTAACCCTGACCCTTGAGAGTGCTGATAAAATCCCCTATAGAGTGCCTGCTAAAGAAAGAAGATCGGTTGCTCTTATCTTCTTATTTGTGCTAGACTCGTTTTCGCTACTTCTTATTCCTGTCTTAATAGGTGCTTTAACTACTGTTTTATAGCTCTATTCTTACTGCAGCTACTGTTTCTCTGTAGCTACATTCCTCTTATAGCTCCTTTAGCTAATTCCAATACACCATACCAATAATAAGATGCATATAGGAGAATCTAGTTTCTAATTACTAATCTACGCCAATTATGGTCTTTATACCCCGATTTAAGAATATCATAACCAGTTGTTCCTTTTGTTATTGGAGGAAGAGCTCGACCGGAGCTAACAACATAGTTATTTAACTAAACTAGTATTAATGAACCATCTCCTCTTCCTGTTGCTAAAGCCTAATAACAAGGGACGTTCGATAGACCGGCTAAGAGCTTCCTGTTGCTATTGTTTCTATCTTGCCCTATCGTTTATATGCTCTTATATTGCTCATATAGTGAAAGCAGAACCAGCGCTTAAGAAAGAGTTTGAAAAGTTGGCACGTCTTTAACTTGGCTACGAAACTCTGCCATACTGGTAAACCTTATCCTTATGCTCGTTCCACTCGTTAGCTTCGGTAATAGGAGTTTGATCGAGGTCGGATTTAGGAATAGCAACGGGAGATAGCTGGTTTTGTTTCATTAGTTTGATAAAATCTGTATTTAACGACACTAACTTACACTAAGAAGATAGTTGTTCCTTACTTTCTTTATACTAAACACGTACGTGCCCCTTTCAA